TTTTAATACTAATTCACAGTAGATCAAATTAAAACTTTTGATTAGACTGTTATCCCATTATTTAAGATTTAAGTGTCATTCTCAATCTAAGAAGAATGGGGCGGAATCACGCTCTGTAGGATTTGAACCTACGACATCGGGTTTTGGAGACCCGCGTTCTACCGAACTGAACTAAGAGCGCTTTCTTTTCATAAATAATTTTTTGTGATGGCAATAGATCTTGCATACATACTCAATATGGAGAACTATTCATATTGAGTATGTATCAATTTGAATCGGTCGCAATTGATCTATTGTTACTGCTGATACGATAACTACTAGTTAGGGATAGGGATGACAGGATTTGAACCTGTGACATTTTGTACCCAAAACAAACGCGCTACCAAGCTGCGCTACATCCCTTTACATTGGTTTCCATTGTCATTGTAAAGACTTTTTGTCTTGTTTTCCACATTTTTCCATTATATAATTATATATTATATATATATAATACATATCCTGTGATTTTTTTACTTTATTATATCGTATAAATAAGATATCGATGAATAGATAGGATATATAATATAAATATTAACAATATAAAGAGTATAATAACAAGAACATAAAGAGTATAATATATATAAATAAATTATATAATAGCATTAAAATAATAGAATTAAAAAATATATAATTTATAATAAAAAATATAAAAATTAATAAAAAATATAAAAATTTAAAATATTCTTGTAATAGAATGTATAATTATTGATCATATTCCTAATATGTAATTCTGTATTATTATGTATTACAAATTACAAGAAAAAAACGAAGGAGGATTTGAAATGCGAGATCTAAAAACATATCTCTCTGTGGCACCAGTGGCAAGTACTCTATGGTTCGCGGTTCTAGCAGGTCTCTTGATAGAAATCAATCGTTTATTCCCGGATGCATTGACATTCCCCTTTTTTTGATTCTAGTTATTGGCACGGCACGGGAAGGGGTGACAAAGATTAGAGATCCAATAAAATATCTGTGATTAAATCCCTCTTCGTTCGTTTTTTTTCTAATTAGACTAGAATAAGTTCGAAAAAAAAAAGAGCAAATTAATTTAAGAAAGGTGGATTTGGCCTCAGTGAAATTAGGAGTTTTTTCCAGGTTTCAATGGAATTGAAGTATTAATTCAATTCCATTGCTATTAATTTAAGAATAGAGTGAGACCATAAATGGAATTGTAATAGAATACTTTTTTTGAGCGGGTCAATAATATCATCCACGCTCAAAAAAAGTATTCTTCTTCACCTATTATCTTTTTTCTTACAACGCAACATCCTCAATAGGATTGTCGTATTTTTCGAAAAAAAAAAAATAAATAAATATCAATCCATAAATATCAATCCGCATTGAATTTGAGTTTCGATTCAAAATGAAATTTACTTGAAGAGTAACTCTATTTTTTTTTTAGAACAGTACTAGGAGTTCTAGCGATCGACTCGCTTTTTTCATATTTTTTTTTTTTTAAAGCAGTACTAGGAGTTCTAGCGATCGACTCGCTTTTTTCATATTTTTTTTTTTTAAAAGCAGTACTAGGAGTTCTAGCGATCGACTCGCTTTTTTCATATTTTTTTTTTTCATTATTAACAAAAGGTAACGAATTAACAAAAGGTAACAAAGATAAAATACGAGCTTGTTTTATAGCAATCGTAATTAATCGTTGTTGTTTTAAAGTTGATCTATTCACGCGTCTAGATAATATTTTTCCTTGTTGACTAATAAGTCGATAAAGTAAACTCAAGTTTTTATAATCAATTCGATCCCCCGGTTGGATCGGGGACAAACTCCTACGAAAAGATTGCTTAGATTTAAGAAAGAGTCGCTTAGATTTATCCATGGTTTGTTTATTCCTATACCGAAAATCCCATTTCTTATAAAAAAAGGATTTGTTTTATTTATATTCTTATTTTTTTTTTTGAATCTATATTTATATTTGTTAGATAAGGAAATATATGCTATTTATAGGTTGTTATATATCTAATTTATATATCTAATTTAGATTCTATAATTTATAGAAATAATTTATAGAATCTAATTTATAGAATTTACCTCCTAAGGGTGACACACAAGCAATCCATTTTCTCTAATGCTTCATCTCGACGTGAATCGTATGTTTGCCACAAAAGTGACAGAATTTTCTCAATTCCAATCGATCGGGTGAATTCTGTCGATTCTTTTGGGTAATATATCTAGAAACACCCGGTTCCACTTTAACATCCGTTTTATCACAAGTGCTACATTCCAAAACAACAGTTACTCGTACATATTTACCCGTGGCCATCGACTCCTATGGTTTTTTTTTTATTCATTTTTTATTCAATTAACTCTTCTATTTTAAGATTTGAAACGAAGAAGAAAAAAGTATAAAAAGTATAAATTGATAATTAAAAATCAAATTATGAAAGATTTTGTTCCAAGTTCCAATTAATTTTTTATTGATCAGTAATAATAATTTTATATAGTACAGTAATAATGCAGTAATCCAATGATTTAGAACTATATTTCGAATCACCGTACAGTATTTCATTTTTCATTTAAATATCTTGTATGTTGTTTATTTATTTTGATAACTTTATCATATGAATTCTATTTTATCATACAAATCTCTTTTATTCTACCACCTTCTCGGAGTTGAGTCTCCGGGGAATTTTTATTTTTTATGATCTCCTTGGCAATCATAAAAAGACAATTCCCTTTTAATATAGCTATTTGTGCAACTATTTTACGATTAAGAAGCAATTGACTCTTATACAGATTATAAATTAATTTACTATAAATGCAGTCTATGCTGTTTTTATTTTGGGCAATTATTGCGTTTATTCGACTGATCCACAAACTGCGAAAATCCCTTTTTTTCCTATCTCTATCCCGATGAGCCGAAACCAAAGCTTTTATTTTCTGTTGGAAAATAGTTCGAGTAAGTTTTGAATGAGCTCCGCGAAAGCTTGATGTAAAGAAACGCGTTTTTGTCCTCCGTTTTCGAGCGATAGATCCTCGTTTAACTCTGGTCATTGAATAAATGAGACTTTGATGAATAACTATTTTCTTTTTTTCTTTCAGTTATTCTTTTATCCTTCCTAGTCTATTAATAACAAAATGGATTCTTCCAATGTATAAAATAAAAATTCCAATGGCTTTTGCTGCTATAACCTTCCCAACCACGATTTTTTTATTTTTTTTTTTCTAAGTATTTAACCTCTTAATAAGAAATTCTATTGATACTAGGTATTCAAAAAAGCATAGTTAATTTAATAGAAATAGACAAAGAAATGGTGGGTTCCATCGTTTCTATGATTACTTGTTAAACGGTGAGGTCCTCTCTATACACCGGAGCCCCTTCTTTCATTGAATCCTCATTCAATCAATGTTATTGTGAACTTGTACAGTTCACACTTATGGGCTCTACCCATGAAATATCTAGTAATAGGTCTTTCACAACAAAATCTAGCTATACAGTAACGGTATTTAAGTATGAAGATTAGCTGGGTAGTTGACCCTCTTAGTCCGTTATTGCAAAATTTAGGGCACAATTTTTTATTTAAAATTGGATTTTTCCCGCTGAATGGATAACTATTTGTTACCAATGGGAAAGTATTTTTCATCTTAAATTACAAATTAAGGTGATTCGGTTTGCACCAATCGAAACCATAAATTTTATACACAATAGAATTATATATATAATTCTTATTAATAGACTAGATTTTTCTATTTTAGTCTATGATCTAAACGAGTCGCACATACACCCTAGTACATGTTCCTCGGCGCTGAGGGCATCCCCGAAGAGCGGGAGATTTTGTTACATTTCGGATTGGCTGTCTTGTGTTTCTAATAAGTTGTTTTATAGTTGGCATGGTGAGTCATATATATATAATGAGCTGGTTTAGATCAATCCTAACCGGATAATTATGAATTTTTTAGATTCTATAAAATCCGGTTGGTAAGACAATTAAAGTAAAGAACAACTAAAAGACAATAAAAAAGCTAAAATAGCAAATTCTGTATTTATGGGTAATACCTTTCAGGAATACTTTTGAGTATATAAATATAATGCTTTGTTTGGAATGGGTTTTTTGAGTAATCCTTTATTATTCATGAATACTGCTTTTAAGTAAAGATAAAAAGTATAGTAGTATAATTACTACTATACTTTTTATTGATTTTTATTGATTTTATTGATAAAGTAGTAACACTAACTTATTGATCTTATTGATAAATAAGTAAGAAAAACAATATTTTTTTTTATTTTCAACTTCATTTTTCATTTTCTAACCCCCGATCATAAGAATCAAAAACAGTATTTGCAGCATCTGTATTATACTCATTTGGATTCTTAGAAACCATAAGATCCTCAAAAGTTTATAATAATCATTCTAATAACTATTATCATCCTCCTCCTCGTCATCGTCATCGTCATCGTCATCAGTATAAAAAAAAAACTCACAAAACTCAGAAAACTCAGTAATTAATCGCTTCAATCCCTTCAAAAGCAAAGCCCATAGAGAACGTGGCCCCTCAGGTGGCCGAGGGCTAGTGGTAACCATAATAATCCTCCTTTTTTTTTTTATTGATTTTTTTTTTTTTATTTTTTTTATTGATTTTTTTTTTTATTTTTTTTAAGATAGATAATTTTATTAATTTTTAAGATAGATAATTTGAGGGAAATAGACTTCCTTTACTTACTTATTTACTTACTTTATTTAATTGAATTTATTTACTTTATTTAATTTTACTTACTTTATTTAATTAATTGAATTTATTTACTTACTTTATTTACTTAATTTAATATTTAATTTATTTTACTTACTTTATTTACTTAATTTATTTTACTTACTTTATTTACTTAATTTATTTTACTTACTTAATTATAGTTGGCATGGTGAGTCATATATATATAATGAGATGGTTTAGATCAACCCTAACCAGATAATTTAATTTACTTAATTTATTTACTTAATTTAATTATTTACTTT